TTTCAAAAAACCAAAAAAAGGATTTAAATAAAAGCTACAAAGTTAATAAATCAAACTTATACTATATAATTGAGACAAAATGTCTCAATTATATGGGGTGGGTGGGTGGGTAAGTGGTGTTATTTTTTATAATATTATAAAAAATAACACCACTTACCTGGGTAATCCTAATATGACAGAAATAATGTATAGAATTTAAGATTCTAAAATAGGTAATTTTACCTTTTTAGGAATGTTGGTCCTTTTCGAATTTGTACTGACCCAAGCATCTTTATTAGTGTCAATATCTTTTTTTACATTGTTAGAGCGAAAGATGCTTGGGTCAGTACAAATTCGAAAAGGACCAAATAAAGTACCAGTCCTAGGACTGGTACAACCGTTCATAGATGCAGTAAAATTGCTGAGTAAGGGCTCGTTTGAGTACTCAGCAATTTTACTGCATCTATGAACGGTTGTACCAGTCCTAGGACTGGTACTTTATTTGGTCCTTTTCGAATTTGTACTGACCCAAGCATCTTTCGCTCTAACAATGTCTTTTTCACTGTTCTTTGTAATGGTATTTTTAGGCTTAGGGGTGTACTTATTGGTATTAATAGGGTGATTATCTAATTCTAAATATTCTTTTTTAGGGGCTACCCGAGCGGTAAGTCAGGCTGTGTCGTATGAGTTGCTCCTTAGCGTGATCTTGTTAGTTATAGCTGCAACTCAAACTAGAGTTTTAAGACATTTAATGGGGGTTAAATTACTATTAACTGGGTTTGTTATAATAGGGTTTATATTTTTTTATATTGTTAGAATGATAGCTGAGTCTAATCGCTCTCCTTTTGATTTAATAGAAGGTGAGTCTGAATTAGTATCAGGTTTTAATACAGAATACTTTAGAGGAGTATTTGCTATTATTTTTATGGCGGAATATGTAGGAATAATGTTTTTTTCTTATTTATTATATTTATTATTTTTATTTTTAGATATTTTTTATAGAATTATGGTTGTAGTCCCAAGAGTTGTGTCTCTTTTGTACCTAGTGACTCGGGCTTCTCTACCACGGATACGTTATGATACTCTTTTAAAGTTGTGTTGAGAAAATTATTTAATTTTTTTGTTTTTAATCCTAAATTTTTATTTATTTTTTTTGGGTTAGTATTATTTTAAAAATTTGTGATATAAATTTTTGGCTTTTTAGCAAATACTTTTCGTAAGCCTATATAACTAAATTGTGTGAGTTGCAAAAGTGCAAATTTTGCTTAAGCTAATAGAGCTGACACAATTTTTAATATTTAGTTTTGTTATTATTAATATTTCTAATAATACAAAATCTTGTAAGTTAGTCAATTTAAACAACTTTATAAAAGGTTTAGAGTAGTAGTTAATAAATTTGTGCCAGCATTAGCGGTTATACAAATACTATTTAATATAATTGGTTTAAATTAAAAAAGTTAAAGGTAATAGTAAAACAAAAATAGTTTATATTATAACTTTGATGAATAAAATTTAGGATTAAAAAATAGGATTAGAGACCTTAGTATTCTTAAAAATATTTTACAAAACCTAAGTAGTATAAATTATAAAACTTTAAAAATTTGGCGGCGGGGTAGTTCTTTCTAAAGGGTTTAACTTTATTGTCGACAGTACGCGTTTAACCTTACTTAAAATTAATTTTGTGTATGATTGTTTTTATAAATTAAAAATTTTTAAATTTTAATAATTTAATAATTAAGTATTCAAATCTTTATATAAAATTTTTAAGGTAAAGTGGGGCACTATTTAAATAATTTATTAAAAATTTAATTAGGATTTAGAAATATTAAAAATTAAGAAAAAAATTATGAAATTGCTCTGCTCCGCACACATATCGCCCGTCATTTCTGAGAAGAACAAGTCGTAACAAAGTAACTCCTTTTGAAAAAAGAGTTAATACATAATAGCTCAAATTAGGCAGCATTTTAATTACAATAAAAAGGTTTAAAAATATGTATTTATTCATTATAAAATTTTTGAGTATTCAATAATAAATTTTAAAAATAAATACAATGAAAATAAAGAGTTTCTGTTGCAACACAATCTATTTAAAAAAAGTTTGAAATTAACTGTACCCGAAATGTTAAGAACTATTTACTATTATTTTATAAGTTAAATATTATAAAATATTATGTTTGATTGGAATGAAAAGTTTTACGTTTAATTATAGCTGGCTTTAAAATTGTAAATTATTAAAATTTTGACCCAAAGAATTGGATCAAATCTAGTAAGGGAAAGTTTTATTAGAAAAATGTTTTAAAATTTAGTATTTATAAAAAGAATAAAATTTTCTTTTATTTGTTATAATCAATTAAAAAAAAATCTAAAATAAATAATGTAAAAAATTTTTATAGTTTTAAAGTTTAATTTAATTTTATTAAAATTAATATAAAAGAATTAGTAGATTAACATATTTATTAAAATATTTTTATATTAATTTTAATAAAATTAAATTAAACTTTAAAACTATAAAAAACTTAACAAAAGTTTTCCTAAAAGTTTTTTTTAGAATCTTCTGCCCTATAATTTATATTAAATGGCCGCGGTATTTTGACCGTGCTAAGGTAGCGTAGTTATTTGCAGCTTAATTAGCTGATTGGATGAGTGAAGACAAACATAGTTTTTAATGAGATAATTTTAAATTGAATTTATTTATAAAGTGAAAAAACTTTTTAAATTAAAAAGAAGGTAAGACCCTAAAATTTATTCTATAAAAATATAGTTAACTGGGGCAGTTGAGGCTAAATTTTAAATTACCTTCTTTTTAATTTTTTAGATCCATAAATTTTAATGAAAAATGTAAAAGTTACTTTAGGGTTAACAGCGTAATAAATAATTTTAGTTCTTATAAAATTATTTGTTTGCGACCTCGATGTTGAATTATTTTTCCTTTTTTTTGCAGTAAGAAATAAAGGGGGTCTGTTCGACCCTTAAATAAATCCATGATTTGAGTTCAGATCGGCGAAAGCCAGATCAGTTCCTATCTTTTAAAATAATATAAAAAGCTAGTACGAAAGGACCGCTTTTGATTTTAAGGTCTAACATATTTAAATGTAATAAATTTAGAATTTATTTAAACCTGTTAAAGGTGATCGTAAAATTTGTTGCTTTAAGCATGCTAAAATTGAAATCTTTAGATAATATTTTATATTAAACAAATTGTTATTTAAATAAAGGTTAATACTAATAAAATTTAGTTGTAAAAACTTTCAAGGTTTTTCTAAATTAACCTATAAAAAAACTAATAAAATAAATAAAAAGAAATAAAAGATACTAAAAATTTGTCCAGTGATAATAAAAGGTTGTTCTACTAACTGGGATCCAATAAAACTTAAAATTAAAAAAGTTGAGCTAATTAAATTGACGGTAATTTTTTTTATAAGATTTAGTAAAATTTGATTTTTAGAAATCACTAAAAAATATATAATGACAATACTTATAATTATAGCAATCACACCCCCTAATTTATTTGGGACTCTTCGTAAGATTCCGTAAGCAAATAAAAAATACCACTCTGGCATGATGTGGGCTGGGGTTGAAAGGGGGTTGGCTTCAATGAAATTCGCCACGTCTCTAAAAAAATCAGGATAGTTGGTTATAAAAAAAATTATAAAAAATAAAGGTAAGATAAAACCAAAAATATCTTTAAATGAAAATATAGAGTGAAAAGTAATTTTATTTATAGAAGAAGGGACACCCAAGGGGTTGTTTCTACCTTTGTTGTGAAGAAAAATTAGGTGTAATAAAACTAATAAAATTAAAATTATAGGAAATAAAAAATGAAAAGTGTAAAAACGATTTAGTGTAGGAGCTCCTACACTAAATCCCCCTCACACCCAAAGAACTAGGTTTTTTCCAATAATAGGAACAGCAGAAAGCATGTTGGTAATTACTGTCGCGGCTCAATATGATATTTGACCCCAAGGTAAGACATAGCCTAAAAAAGCGATAATTATAGTTAATAAAAAAATAGTAACACCGGAACTTCAGGTGGTTTTGTTTATAGAAAAGGAGCTAAAATATAAACCTCGGTATATATGCAAAAACAGACAAATAAATATAAAGGAAGCCCCGGTGGCGTGAGCGCTTCGAAGAGAAAATCCTTCTCAATTATTAATTTCAAGTGATACAATGCTTAAGAAAGATAATATATGAGAAGAGGAGTATCTTATTGATAAAAAGATACCCGTAATAATTTGAATAGATAGTAAGAGCCCTAAAATGGAACCAAAATTTCATCAAAATCTTAAATTTATAGGGGTTGGTAGGTCGATAATAAAATTATTTAAAAAATTAAAGTAAGAAGACTTTCGAAGAGAAATTTTTTTTATCATAATTATTATTAAATAATTTTATGTTTCATATTGGGGATGGGGACAGTGTGCACTGTCCCCATCCCCAATATGAAACATAAACAATAAGAATAGTAACTCAAAATATATGAGAAGAAGAATACTCAAATGAGTGATATCACTCATTTGAGTATTCTTCTTCTCATATATTTTGAGCTACTCCTTGGAGTATTCTTCTTCTCATATAAATATATGAGAAGAAGAATACTCAAATGAGTGATATCACTCATTTGAGTATTCTTCTTCTCATATATTTTGAGTTACTATTCTTATTGTTTATGTTTCATATTGGGGATGGGGACAGTGCACACGTATATAAAAATAAAATTAAAAGTCCTCCCGTGTAAACCATTAAAATTATGATTCTTACAATAGGGGTGTGATTGGTTTGTATTAAATAAATTCTCATAAAAATTCTTAGACAAACCAATCACACCCCTATTGTTAAGGGGTGTGATTGGTTTGTTGCTTTTAATAAAATTATTAAAAGCAACAAACCAATCACACCCCTTAACAATAGGGGTGTGATTGGTTTGTCTAAGATAGAAATATAAACTATTTAAAAAATAGTTTAAAAAAAATATAAACTTTGGAGGTTTAAGATTAGTGTGAGAGATTGTTTTTTAATATATATGCCTGTTTTCTTTAATTTACAAAATTAATATGTTAAAAAATTACACTAAACATACATTAACTAGGTCTTTTAGCAAAACTGGTTGTCCAGATTTTAAAGTTTACAGCTTTATTGTTTATAATGCTTTAGTTATATAGTAAAAACAGGCAGAAGCTGCCTTCCTAAAATTCAAATTTTTAGGATGTGGGTTGTTTTCAAAATAAGCTAAATTAAGCTAGTGGGTTCATACCTCACAAATGATTAAATTCTTTTGAAATTGGCAGTTTTATTATTAAGAAGTTTATTTGGGGGTTCTATTTTTCAGATTTTTAGTTGTTTTAATTATTTAGTTTTATGGTTGTGAATGTCTTTTAATTTAATTTTTTTAATAATTTTAAGTATTTTTATACTTAATGTTAAAGTTTTAATTAGAGAAAGTTTAATGTTATATTTTATCGTGCAAAGTATTTCTAGTTTGCTATTTTTGATCTTTTCACAAACCAGTTTTGTAGAGGTGCCATTCCTCTTTTTCATAATTTTTTTATGAAAAAGAGGAATGGCACCTCTACAAAACTGGTTTGTGAAAAGATCAAAAATAGCTAACTGAAAGCTATTTTTGATCTTTCTCACTTTTCAAAAAATTTATCCTCTTTGATTTTTAGTTTGTTTTTTTGTAGAGGTGCCATTCCTCTTTTTCTGATCTTATTTAATAGGAGTGATTATTTTTTTGTTATTAGTAAATGTTTTGGTGAGATGTTTAGCCCCTTTAATCTCATTTAACTTAATGGACATTTTAATTTATTCTTCATTTAGATATGGGGTGTGGTTGAGTTTGTCTCCTTGTATTGGGAAAAATTTTTTTCTTGAATTTTATTTATTTTATTTTTTATTAATTTTTTATTTATTAAAAAATTACTTTTTAAAAGAAAATTTTTTAATAAATAAAAGATACTTTTTGTCGCCCAAAAATTTTCTTTTCTTAATGTTCTTATCAGGGTTCCCTGTATCGTTAATTTTTTTTATAAAAATTAAAGTTTTATATTTTTTAGTTTTAACCAAACTATTTTTCTTTTTTATTACTTTGATAATTTTAAATTCTGTGGGGTATTATAATTATTTTAAAATAGCTTTAATAGAAATGCTTTTTTTATGGTCAAGTATAAAAAATTGAAAAAAGAAAAATAGTTTGGTTTTGTACGAATTTACAGGACTGATTCTTGTAATACCTGCTTTTGTCTGAGGGTCTTTTAGAACTTTAGGTTAACGAAACCTTAAATCTTCAAAATTTACATTGCAACAAAAGCAGGTTTTAATTTTCATTCTTAGCATCTTCAAAGCCATGCTTTATATAAGCTATAATTAAATTCAGTTTAATACAGGAAAATTAAAAAGCTTGCTAGCAAGCTTAAACCTAGTAGACTGGGAATTAAGCTTGCTAGTAATAAAAAAATTAAAATTATTATTGGGGCGATTAAGTTTTTTCTGGAGAAATTATATCTTTCTGTTAAATTTAAAATTGGGGAAGTAGAAAAAAATCTCAATAAAGTAAGAAACAAAAATAAAAAAAACAAAGGATTGTTTTTTTTATGTATGGTTTTTAATAAATAATTTTGTTCAGAGAAATTAATTTTATTTAATAAAATAAAAAAATAGCTAAAAGTTAAAAGTCTCCCCAAAAAAAATAAAAAAATAGTTAAAAAATTAAAGTTGTTTAGTTCGGAGGTTAATATTATTATAATGTTTTCTTTACCGTAAAACCCAGAAGAAAAATAAAAAGCTGAAAGAGATAGTCCTCTGATTATAAATAACTCTTTATTAAATTTTGAAGAAGAGAATGAAAAACGTAAATCTTGGGAGTCTTTGATAGAGTGGAAGATAAACCCAGATCTTATAAATATAGCTCTTTTAAAAAAAGCGTGGCTTAGTATATATCTTAAAGTTGACGTTAGACTTGAAAAAGAAGAAATAAATAGAAGTCTTATTTGATTCAAGGTTCTTAAGGCAATAATTTTTTTTAAATCTTTCTCAAAGATTGCAGCAATAGCTGCTAAACTAAATCTTAAAACAGGTAAAAAAAGGGCCGATCAATTTCAGTTTATTGATAATTCATTTAACTTTATAAATAAAATAACCCCTGAACAAACTAAAGTGCTGGAGTGGACCAAAGATGAAATGGGTGTAGGGGCTGCTATTGCAGCAAGCAGTCACCCTCTTCAGGGGAGTTGAGCTCTTTTTACAAACCCCGCAAAAATTAAAAAAACACAAATTAGATATTTATCCCCCTGAAGAGGGTGACTGCTTGCTGCAATAGCAGCCCCTACACCCAATCTTAAGGTTAGGCAGACAACAATTAAATAGTCCCCCACACGATTGATTAAAATTGTTATGTTTGCTTTTATTATTCTTCTATAATTTTGATAAAATATGATAAGGTAAAAAGAAGTTAAACCTAACCCGTCTCACCCCAAAAGTAAAAAAAAATAATAAGGAGCATAAATTAGTAAAAATATAGTAAAAGAAAAAGCAAACATAATGGGGTAAAAAAAATAAAGTTTTTCTTTTACTATATAAAATTTTCTAAAAAAATAAACATTGATAATAATTAAAATTAAAGTGATACCAAAAACTCTAGTAAAAGGATCGTGTTTTAGAGAAAGATTAATATTATTAATAATTATATTAAAATCAACTAGGTTTAATAAGACCTCATTTAAATCAATAAAAACAATAATTCTTATAATCACTCTAAAAAATAAAATATTCAAATAACTAAAATAGGTTTTAGTAAAAGTTAAAATTGTGAATTGGAAACCCAAAAATTATTTCACACATAATTTAAAAATTCACTATAAAAATTTTACTAATCCTCAACTGATTAGATTTATTATAAGTACTATTACTAAAAAATTAAAATCTAAAATGCTAAAAAGATAGTTCCCCATCTTTTTAAAAATTTTGTTTAAATAAATTCGAGAAAGCATGATCGTTAAAAATAAAATTATTAAAACTCTAAACCCACCCAAAATCCAAGCAAATAAATTAAAATTAAAATTTAAAATAGATTTTATTAAAAAAATTTCTGATAAAATGGAGAGGGAAGGAGGGCATCTTGAATTGAAAAATAAAATTAGTGAGAATGTAATTATTATAATTCAAGTTACAGATATTATAGAGAATTTTACAATGAGCAATGAGCGGCTTTTAAAATTTGTGTAAAATTTAAAATAAAGGAAAAAAAGGGTTGGGCTAAGTACCCCGTGGATGAATCTAGTTATTATGTTAGCCTTTATAGAGTAGTTTCTAAAAGTTAGAAGGGACCCGGCTAGTACTGTTATGTGGGACACTCTTGAGAATGCAATTATTATTTTTCCATCTTCCTGTATACACGATACACATGTGGCTACCAAAAGCCCATGTAGAAGCATCGACGATAGGATCAATAGTACTAGCCGGGTCCCTTCTAAAGCTAGGGTCATACGGCCTAGGCCGTATGACCCTAGCTTTAGAAGGGACCCGGCTAGTACTATTGATCCTATCGTCGATGCTTCTACATGGGCTTTTGGTAGCCACATGTGTATCGTGTATACAGGAAGTTTAATAAAAAATACACATGTGGCTACCAAAAGCCCATGTAATGATAAATATATATTTATCAAAGGTATTTGAGTTCAGAAGGAACATTTAGTTTCAAAAAAATAGGATAAAACCAACAAAAGAAAAGGAACACTAGAAATGCTGGTGTAGAGAAGGATCATATTGCCTGATAAAACTTTTTTTTTACCCCCACCTCACCCTCAGATCATCAAGATTATGGGCACCAAAGAAAGCTCAAACAAAAAATAAAATAAGATTAATTTATTAACTAAGACTGCATAAATTATGGTAGAAGTCAACAAGCTTAAGATTCTTAAAAATTTAAGTTTATTAGGACAAATATTTTTTCTAAACATTATAGTTATAATACAAAAAAAAACAAAAATTATTGTTAGGATAATAAAACGGCTAAAAAAATCTAAATTAAATATTATTAATAAGTTTCTTGATAAACTATATTTTATAAAACCATTAAATCCTAATAAAAATAATACAAAAAAAAAGCTCATAAAAAGAAATAAAGAGTATAGTCCCCCAACGCCTGTTAAAAAAAGGGTGGTTATCATTTTACAAGCTATAATGATGTTTTATAAAAATTAGTTGAGTTGGATATACTTATTATAAGTGATAGCCCTAGGGTGGATTCTATAATTAAAATAGTAATCATATAAATAAAAGATAAATTAGAAAAATTTGTTTTAGCCAAGTTAAGGCTCACAAAAAAAAGGGATAGTAAGGATGCTATCTCTATTAATAAGAGCCAAAAAAGGACAAAATTTTTTCTAAATAGTAGCAAAAAAATTAATAAAATAATTAAAAAAGAATTTAATAGTATAGAGAAATATAAATTTAATTATTTTATTAAATTAGCAGTTTAAAAAGATTTCTCTCTTTTGGAATAATTTTCTTTTAAGTAACAGTTAAATATTTTATATAAAATATCCAAAAAAGGACAAAATTGTCTGTTAAAGAGTCGAAATCTTATTTCTTAAAATTAGGCTGGAGGATGAGATGTTCCCTAAATTTTACTGCAAATAAAAAATTTAATAACCCCCAAGTAAATAACTGTAAAAAATTGTTGTAGTACTCTAAAACTAGTCCTAAAAGTAAGATGGTGGTAATAAAAATTATAATCAAAAAAGAAAAATAATTTTGTAAAAAAGGTAATATCAGTATTAAAATAATTTCTAAATCAAAAATAATAAATAAAATTGTAATGTATATAAATTTTAAAGAAAAAACCCCGTGAGATTGTCCTTTTCTGTCAATACCGCACTCAAATGAGGATTGTAAGATTTTTGAAGAAGCTTTATGGTTCATTTTAATTAAAATATATAATAATACAATGATAAGAGCTAAGGTTAAAGAGGTTAAAACTATTTTTAAAAATATTACTATTGTTATTCTTTTTAATTGGAAATTAAATGTACTTAACTTATACTTAAATAGTGCTTTTTAAAATTTAAGCTTTAAGCGCCTCCTCATCAGTATATACATAAAAAAAGAAAAAGCCAAACAACATCGACAAAATGTCAGTATCAAGCAGCCGTTTCAAAATGAGCCTGAAAGTCTATAGGGTTAACTCCTATTAAAAGTTTTACTAAAACAGAAAAAAGTAGTAAGCTTCCAACAATAATATGAACCCCGTGAAATCCAGTTGCAGTAAAAAACCCTCTTCCGTATACTGAGTCATTAATAGAAAATAAAGCTGTTGAGTACTCTTCTCACTGTAAAAAAGAAAAATAAACCCCCAACAAGATAGTTAGTATAACTAAAAGCGAAATAGAAAACTTTGAGTTGTAGTTATAAAATATATGATGAGCTCAAGTGATTGAGACCCCTCTACTCAATAAAACAATTGTATTAAGTAGAGGGGTCTCAAAGAAAGGAATGGGAGTCAAACCTATAGGGGGTCAAGCGTTACCCAATTCAAAGTCTGGGCTAAAAGAGTAATGAAGGTATGATCAAAAAAAAGAGAAAAAAAATATAATTTCTGATACAATAAATAAAAGAAAAGAAAATAAAAGACTTTTATCCTCAAAAAAAGTTATAGTGTTTAATAAAAGTCTTTCTCGATAAGTTTCGATAAATCAATATAAAAAAATAAAATTTAAGGTTAAAATACAAAAAGTTAAACTAAGGCCGGCATGGGTAGTTTTTCACATAAAAGAGGTTGTTAAACATATAATAGAAAGCAAAGAAAAGGCAGAAAAAATAGGGGCAAAAGAGTTTTTAATAAGGTAATAAGGGTTGTTTATCATTTTTATTGTATTTCAGAAGAGTAAAGAGAGATTAAAGACATAAATACGTATGCTTGAATAAAAGACACCATCAACTCTAAAATGTTTAATATAAGAACAGGTCTAACTATAAAAATTTTGTTAGTTAAAAGAGAGCTTCTAGCTAGATGGACTAAAATGTGACCACTTGTGATATTAGCCGACAAACGTAAAGCTAAAGTTAAAGGGCGGATTACGAGGGAAATGATTTCAATAATAAATAAAAAAGGGGATAAAGCTATAGGGGATCCTGATGGAATCAGGTGTGCCCAGTGGGAATTTTTAAAAAAATAAATTAAAGAAATGCCCCAAAAACAGATTCTTAGAATAAGTATTATAAAAGTTATAGAAGTAAAAGAAAAATTGTAGGGAAATAAACTAATAATATTATAAAACAAAATATAAGAAAAAATTCCTATACAAACTGACTGAGAGATAGATCCTACTTTAAAGGGTTTAATTGAGTTATAGGGGATTGAATAAGGCCCTATAACTCAATTAAACCCTTTAAAGTAGGATCTATCTCTCAGTCAGTTTGTATAGGAATTTTTTCTTATATTTTGGTAAAATATAAGAAAAAACCCGGTAAATAAAACAAAATATAAGAAAAAATTCCTATACAAACTGACTGAGAATGGATCAAAACTTAAAAATAAATTATTTATCATTTAAATTTATAGTTTAAAATAACCGGTACAAAAGGTAAAAAAGAGATTTTGAGCGATCAATAATATGAAAGGGAAGAAAACAAAAATAAATAAAAGAGTTAAAGGCATAGGGTATGTGTGCGGGATAAATAGAGTCTAATTAACTAGAAAGGATTTCTTGACACAAAATCTAACACTATTTTATTATAAGGACTAAAGAAAATTTTCTTTTACAACTTAAGAGGTTGTTACTTCATAAAAGTTTTTTAATCTTTAAATTATTTATTTTTAATTCAGTTTATAAAATCGTTGATGTTAATGCTTTCAAGGCAAATAGGCATAAAAGAATGGTTAACACCACAAATTTCAGAACATTGCCCATAGGATAACATTCTTTTTTTAGGCATCAGAAAAATTTGATTTAAACGGCCAGGTACAGCGTCTATTTTTAATGAAAATTGAGGAAGTCTAAAAGAGTGAAGAACATCATTTGATGAAACTATGAAACGTGTCATAATTTTATAGGGGATGATTAAATGGTTATCGGTATCTAGAAGGCGAGGAAAATCACTCGTTTCTCTTGGTTGTCTTATAAAAGAATCAAAATTAATATTTTCAAAATCTGAGTACTCATAGTTTCAGTACCATTGAGCTCCTATAACTTTAATGGTTAGATCAGGTCAGTGTATATCTTCGTTTCTGTATAAAATTTTAATTGTTGGAAAGGCTATGCTGAGTAAAATAAGCATGGGTGATAAAGTTCATAAAAACTCCATTAAGTTAGTGTGTGGTCTTTTAAGGGTGATGTGGCGAGACAAAAAAATAGTTGTAAATATATAAAATACTATGATAGTAATTCCAGTGATAAAAGTTATAGCAAATTCATGAAGAATTAAAAGGTACTCAGATGTCGAGGATAATATATCTTGCAAAAATAAAGATCGTCAAGGGTTCATTAAAGTTTAACTTTAAAGGGATAAAGAAGAAATTTCGTTATAAGTATGAGAAGAGGGTGGGAACCCTATTATAAATTCAGGTTTAAAAGAGTCTCTTAAAGTCGATAAGGATTTTCGGTTGGAGTAAATTATTTCTCATAGGGCTCACAAAAACATAGTTAAAGAAAAAGAAGATATAGTTCTCCCGATAGAGGAAATAGAATTTCAAAAAGTAAATTCATCAGGGTAGTCTCTGTAACGACGAGGCATGCCTAAAAGGCCTAAAAAATGGTGAGGGAAAAAGGTTAGGTTAACACCCAAAAAGGTTAATAAAAATTGAGGAAATCCGATTTTATAGTTAATGTTTAGCCCCAAAATTAAAGGAGTAAAATGAGTTACTCCCGCAAAAATTGAAAAAACGGCCCCCATTGACAAAACATAATGAAAATGAGCAACCACGTAATAGGTATCGTGGAGTGTGATGTCCAATGAAGAGGATCTTAAAATAATTCCTGTTAAACCCCCAACAGTAAATAAAAATAAAAACCCCAAAGCTCATAATTGGGAAAGTGAAATTTGTTTAAAAGAACCGGACATTGTTGCTAGCCAGCTAAAAATTTTAATACCTGTAGGAATTGCAATTACTATTGTTGCTGAAGTAAAAAAAGCGCGGGTGTCCACGTCCAAGCCTACAGTAAATATATGATGAGCTCAAACAATAAATCCTAAACCTCCAATTCTTGCTATTGCATAGATTATGCTTAAATGTCCAAAAGTAAATTTTTTAAAAGCATTGTCTGTTAAAACATGGGAAATAATACCAAATCCAGGTAAGATTAAAATGTAAACTTCGGGGTGACCAAAAAATCAAAATAAATGTTGGAAAAGAATGGGGTCCCCTCCCCCAATTGGATCAAAAAAAGAAGTATTAATATTTCGATCTAGAATAAGCATAGTTAAAGCACCTGCTAAAACAGGAAGTCTAAGCAAAAGAAGGAAAGCAGTAATTAAAGAAGCCCAAATAAATAAAGAAGTTTTTTCAATAGGCATTCCACGGGGTCGTATTGTGAAAATGGTTGTAATGAAGTTAATAGAACCTAAAAGAGAGCTAATGCCGGCTATATGTAAAGAAAAAATAGCTAGATCAGTAGAGGGCGAAGGGTGCCCGAGTAAAGAGGACAAAGGGGGATAAAGAGTTCATCCAGTTGCACATCCTGATTCAACTATACTTCTTGATAGTAAAAGAAAAAGACTGGGCGGCAAAAATCAAAAAGATAAATTGTTCATGCGTGGAAAAGCTATGTCAGGGGCCGAAACTATTAGGGGGATTAAAAAGTTACCAAACCCACCCACCAAAATGGGCATTACGGCAAAAAAAATTATAATAAGAGCATGTGCGGTAATGATTAAGTTATATGAAGAACCCGAATTTAAAAGAGTTCTTCCGTGGGACAGTTCGGTTCGAATTAAAATTCTTAAAGAGGTACCCAGAAAAGCTGACCAAAATCCAAATAAGAAATATAGTATTCCAATATCTTTGTGATTAGTAGAAGAAAATCATCGCATTATATAAGA